AAGAACCCATTCTTTTAGTTAGTTTGTTCCAAATCATTAACGAGTTCATTATGGAATTTATTTCTTTTTCCCATCTCGATAAAAAACCCCCTTTTTATAGGGAAGGCTATAAGATCCGACATTTTCTATAAAATTCTTTTTTATTTATCCAAAGGGGTAAAAAAAATCCCTAAGATCTCTTTTATCAAACCATGTATCCTTTAACAGATTAATTGCTTTAATTACTGGTCTCATTCGAATTTAAAAATGGAATCTAGAAGTATTCTTTACTCGAGTTTGACCAGTTAATAGAAAAAAGATTATTAAAGTTTTCATTAGGCAACAGGTTTTAAATCCTTCGGTATTTTTTATTCCGTATAAATGAAATATAGAACGAAGAAAATAGACAGAGATTAAAATGAAAGGTCTTTTTTGGATTCTTTCTTTTATGAAGTTCAATTAATTCGATTTCTCTGGCAGAACATCGGATTCCATAGATATAGATGTGAATCATAAACAATAAAAAATAAAGGTACCAATCAATAAAAATGAGTCTTTCTTACGAATATTGTATGGATATAGAAAAACCCTTTTTGTTGAAAAAATAACATATATATATATTTTTTTTTTATTTTTTTCTATCTCTAGTAATATTTTCTACTATATTTCACATATCTCTATTTTTTTATGAATAGAATATTATCTAGAGAATAAAATAAATAGATAATGAATAGTAAAGAACAATTCGTTTTGACCAATAGATGTCTTTCACATCCAACTATAACAACGAGTAACCCCTTCATTTTTAAATGGCAGTTCCAAAAAAACGTACTTCTAGATCAAAAAAGCGTATTCGTAAAAATATTTGGAAAAGGAAGGGATATGGGGCAGCCTTAAAGGCGCTGTCATTAGGTAAATCTCTTTCTACCGAAAATTCAAAAGGTTTTTTTGTGCGACAAACACAAAAGTCATAAAAAAAGATTGGAATAATCTGAATCAAAAAATTGGCTCATTTCGTCGTTAATATGAAATTAAAAATTTCCACTACCTGTTGTTTGGGGCTAATCAATCTGAAATGGAACTCGCTTCGCTATTTAGGATATGTAGAATAAGAATTCTTTGATTTACTAAAATTAGAATTTCTAATAAAAAAAAACCTTTTGAAATAAAGAATAAAGACAAGATCCAAGGTTTGAACCTTTTTTTAGTCTTTTTTATCCCCCTTTTTTTTTTTGGGGGGGGGGGGTCCTATTTTCCCCATCAATCTATTTGTCACAATTACAATAATCAAAGTTTTTTTCTCTCTATCTATAATAAGGTCAAAATAAGGTCAAATTTAAGATCTTTAGTTAAAATTAATGAATCGTTGAAACTAATAGATTCCATTTATTTTGAAAACTTTTTGTTTTTGTGTAACTTTATGACTTCTTATTTCTATGAATTAATATATAAATCTCCCATATATCTCCCCCTTTTAACCCAATCGACGAAAGCCTGGAATATTTTGTCCGAATAATATGTCAGTTTTGAATAATAAAAAAAATAGGGTCTATTTTGTGTTCATTGATAAAAAAAGAAAACTTTTTGAGTTCTATCACTAACTAGAACTAGAGGTACGAACTTTTTAGTTACAAGAGTTAGATTCCAGGAGAGGCACCAAAGCCCTAAGGTAAAAAAAAAATGACACCCTAAAATAATGAACCTTCAAATTCCTATTTGAACGAAATTTTATTCATCTATTTTAATCTTTACTAAAAATTTTTCGTTGAGTTGACTCCTTCAATCTCGACGATTGACTATGAATAGGCTATTATGATATGAGTTCGAGCAAGCCGCTATGGTGAAATCGGTAGACACGCTGCTCTTAGGAAGCAGTGCTAGAGCATCTCGGTTCGAGTCCGAGTGGCGGCAGGCCGTCTTCTAAAATAGATACAATAGATTCTATAATGAGAATAAGATTCTATAATGAATTCAACTCCTGATTTCTATTTCAGGACTCCTCTTTTTAACATTTTTATGATATTTTCAACTTTAGAGCATATATTAACTCATATTTCCTTTTCAATCGTTTCAATTGTAATTACAATTCATTTGATAACCTTATTTGTCGACGAAATCATAAAACTATATGATTCGTCAGAAAAGGGAATGATAGCTACTTTTTTATGTATAACAGGATTATTAGTCACTCGTTGGATTAATTCGAGGCATTTCCCGCTAAGTGATTTATATGAATCATTCGTTTTTCTTTCATGGAATTTCTCAGTTATTTATATAGTTCCGTATTTCAAAAAAAAGAAAAACCATTTAAGCACAATAACTGCGTCAAGTGTTATTTTTACCCAAGGCTTTGCTACTTCGGGTCTTTTAACTGAACTACATCAATCCGCAATAGTAGTACCCGCACTCCAATCCGAGTGGTTAATAATGCACGTAAGTATGATGATATTGGGCTATGCAGCTCTTCTATGTGGATCATTATTATCAGTAGCACTTCTAGTCATTACATTTCGAAAAAACA